ATGGAACGAATCCCTGAATCGGTAAAAAAAAAAAAATAAGTAAGATTTCGAATGTTTAGCTTATGCACAAAGTAAAAAATATTATAATTGAATCCTGTTGATCATTTTTTCAACCCTTCATTGAATGATAAATCACTACAAGTGATGGAGATACACGATTTAAATAAAAGAAGATCCAATATTTAAAAATTGCATCTAGAATAACTGGACAAATGGAAACAAGAACGGATCGAATTTGATCATTTTGAGCAAACCCAAAATCCTTATAGACCAAAGCAATCATTAATTCCCAACCTTGGGTCGAATGGTATCCGAAGAAAAGATCAGCTAAGAAAAGAATAGAAAAAGCTTTTAGTGTGTCACTTAAGTTATAGAGGAATTCTTGAACCCAAGAGTTAAGAATAAAAAGTTCTTCATTACCTAAAATAGAATAAACACTTAGAATAATAAAATAGATTATATTTGTAGAGAAGTGGAAAATCGTCTGGATACGATCCTCATTGTACGTTTTCATCAATTGAATCGTTTCCCTGTAGATTCCGATACGAAGTTCTTGTGGACGCGTTTCCGGGTATTCTTTTAGCATTTCATCCAGGAGGAAAAGTTCCTCTAATTCTATGAATGTTTTGAGAATACTCTTTTCTTGAATATCGTTCAAGATAATTTCGGATTTACTAGTATTCCACCAATTAGTAACCCAAGCTTCAAAACCTTTCTTAAAGAATAAAGAGATCCACCAGGGCAAAAAGACTATAGAGATAAAGGGAATGAATGCTTTAAAGGGAATGAATGTTTTCTTTTTTGCCATTTTTCGTCTTTAATGAACTCACCTCATTCGGCAACGCCGACTCTATATGATAATGATATCTCTCTGAAGCATAAGTAAGTCATAGAGATTAGAACATATTTCCCCCCCCTTTTTTTGATTATGAAATCAGTCCTTGAATTTGAATTTAGAAAGAATACATAAAAAGAATAAGAAGGGGAAAGAGTCCACTTCAAATTCGAATGAAGAAAAACAATATTGTTTTCAGATATATTCTTTACTCAAATTCGAAGGAATCGCCCCCTTTCGATTTTCGATGAATGCACGAAAAAATCCCTTCAAGTAATGAATATTACTCGGATTTCGAAACGAAAGAGCACTCTTTCTATCAAGATATTAAATATAAAAAAAAAAAGAAAAATTCTTTCTTTCTCAATCTTTTGATATATAAGATGAATTCTTTACTTTATTTATATTTATTTTTTGCTGAATTAAGTTGAGTGGATTTACGCACGCATAAAAAACATTTTTTGCAGACAAAAACTGTTTGGCTATTTCGTGTACATTTGCTTTGGTCCGAATGGCATTATGAAGAAACTTCAGTTAAATTATGCTCTAGGAAAAAATGGAAGAATTCTTTCGAAATCATTTTTTCTTCCCTTCCTTTTTTTTTCAAAATATTTCAATTGGTACACGCAAGAAATAAGCCAATTCGGTAGCTTTTTGTTCAATCTCTCGCGGAGTCAAATTTTCATCGGTACGAGTCAAAGGAATGGCTCCCTGTCCTCTGATTTCCATATAAAGTACACGACGGATAGAAATACCCTCTTTCACCTCTATTCTGATGGACTGAACGTCTTTCATAAGGAATCGGAGGAAAATGCGACGATTTTTTCCAGGAAATCCCCAACGAAAAATACACACCATTCCCTCTTTTCTATCGAATCGATCATAACCACTACCTATATTCCAGGAAATTGTGGACCACAAATAGGAGCTAATAAAGAGACTCGCGATCCCATAGAAAGACATCACGAGCCCCTGCGGAAAAAAAATGATTTGATGAGATGGAAATAAGGATATCAAATTCCTACCAAGATAACTGGAAGTTCCAACCAATAAGAATCCTAATGAACCTAAAAAAAGAATAAGGGACCACCAGAAATTACTTGTTTTTCGAGACCCCGCTATAAGTTCTATCCATATATGTTTTGATCGCCAACTCATACTAGATCGAGTTTCATTTTATTAAAATTGGGAGAATAACCCCAAATGAATTTGACTTGACTTTTTTTCCGAAGTAACTCTCATCAACTAGCACTATTCTGACGTGAACCTTTAGGAGTAAGTCATCCAATTGCTTATAGATCTAAAGAAAAATGGATGAGATTTTCCACCACCCTATCTAAAAAATTCTCTTTCTTTGAAGGTGAAGAAATAAGGAAACCATTGTAATTGCCGGAAATACTAGACCCGTTAAGGGAACAAAAATAGGGGGAAAGTTGCTGAAAGTTGTCATAGAATCGGTACCTCGATTTCATATTTCTACCTGTTATTTGTATTTATTGTTATCTTATTTCTATTTTTTGTTATTTTAATAGTAGCATCTTTTATCTGTTATTGTTATATTGTTGGAAAGGTTTTTTCTAATTATTAGAATTCCTATCGAATTGGGTATATAATTCTACTAAATATATCTAAGTAGGTATATATATATATATGAATATATATATATAATAAGTGGCATAGATATATATATTTCTATACTAGATAAGTAATCTATCTATTCTATAGAATGATTTCATAAGTAATATCTATATCTATTCTATACATATATATGTATAAAATAGATATAGAATCAGTACGGGGGATGTAGAACTAAACTAAATAAATGGTTTTTTATCTTTCTTTTTGTACACGAATTATATATGTATGATAATCCCCCCTTTATCTTACTACTCCTCTCTTCTTTATTTTTATATTCTTTTGTTATATTATCTTTTTTTGTTTTCTTGTCTTTTAATTAGATTCTTGTCTTAGAATTAAAAGATGATAATTTTTTTATAAAAGGATTTCATAAAAAAAAATAAATTTAGGGTTCTACTTGATTTCATTTTCATTTGAAGTCAAAGAAAGTAAAGCGTAGAGTTTTTTTAACAACTTACTCAGAACATCCTTTAAAAGATTACGCGGTACGACTGGATCGAATAAGCCTTTATCAAATAAATATTCAGTCTCTTGTGAACCCTCAGGTACTGTTATTTTCAACGTTTCCTCAATTACTCTTTTCCCAGCAAATGCAATGTAGGCATAGGGTTCGGCAATGATAATCTCCCCCAACATACCAAAACTGGCTGTGACTCCACCAGTAGTAGGAGATGTAAGGATTGAAGTAAAAAATGATTTCTTATTTGATTTGTAATCAAATAAAACTGAAGATATTTTAGCCATTTGCATCAAGCTCAAACTTCCTTCTTGCATGCGTGCTCCTCCAGAAGCACATACTAAAATCAGAGGTAAAGATTGCTTAGTAGCATACTGAATTAGACGGTTTATTTTCTCGCCGACTACGGATCCCATGCTACCTCCCAAAAAGTTGAATTCCATAAACCCAATTGCTACGGGAATCCCCTTTATTTGACCTGTTCCCGTTTGAACAGCTTCTTTCAATCCCGTCTCTCTCTGATAAAAATCAATACGATCCACATACGGCTTTTCGTTTTCAAGGATGAGATCCTCATCAGAATCATACAGAGGGCGATTCTTTAGAGGCTGTAAAAACGGATCACGATCATGAGAATTAGAAACTTCAAAGAATCTTTCATCACAATCCTTATCTGAATTTTGATTATCTTCATCGAGTTGATCTCGATCTAGTTCGTTTTCATCATGGTTTTGATTATCTTCAAAGGATTGGTCCTCCGAATCCCATCCAATGGGATCCAGAGAGACCATGTCCTCATCCATTGAATTCCAAGTACCCTGGTCGACCGAGAGTTCTATTCTCTCTGGGCTGCTCATTTTTAGGTGAAACCCGCAATGTTCACAAATATTCATTTTTGATTTCAAAAATATTTTATAATTTAGTTGATAACAATCTTCGCAGAGAACCCATAAATGGCTGTATTTTTGAGTTCCATCTAGATCATTAGAACTCTCGCTCTCACTAATATTTCGTCCTTCATGGTCTTGGTAAATAAAATTTGTGATGGAACCGCTATTATCACAATCATTCAAATTCCAACTAGAATAATCCCAAATTATGTGACTATCAAGATCTTTGTTCAAAGTATTCATAAGCATTAGACCCCTTTTTGTTTTGTGAGGTTTTACAGTACATTAAAAATGAAGAACTTCTCTTTCACTAATATTTCGTTCTTCATGATGAAAAAAAAATAAGAAATATGAATTTTCTAATTTTCCAATAAATTGAGCTTAATTATGCCGGTCCTCTTTTATTTTCAACGAAAACGAGATTGAGTTGTTCCCAGATCTTTTCGCTTTGCCTCGAATCATTAGGTTTAGACATTATTCGGGGATGTTGAATCCTTTCAAACATGGAAGCAACATACTCTTTTTTTTTTATTTATCTTTCCATTAAGGAATCCTATGAATAGCGGATTCCCGCACGATAGACTTTTGATCGAAAGAATTTTACAAATTCCAACAAATTCTTTCTTGAATTGAATCTTTTCGATTTCCGTCTTATTCTATTTCATTTGACTTATAACTAACCCATAGATCCGTAGATATTTGCGCAAAAAACTCGAACTAGACAGTAAAATACACTATTTACACCGCCAACTCGTCCCCCTACTCCCCTCAAAAAAAGAATAAAAATAAATAAAAGATGAAATCAGTAAGTGTAAACTTACCTAAAATGAATCTTTGTGAGTTCATAAATATTATGGGTGTCCTTAGAGTATACCCAATCAGTATAGCCATCCTTCTTCTAACATAGCAACGTAATTTCCCAATCAGTATCGAGGTAAAGTGTTAGATAATTTCTTTCTTCTTTTCTTGTTATTTGTCAACATATAATCATGTACTTAAGGGAAAGAATTCCCCAAATTAATATTAATATAAGATAAGAGGTTTCTACATTCTACATTATTGTCTTCGAACTATCAAAGATCAAGTAAAATAAAGATCAAGTAAAATAGGGTGTGAATCCGATGGATTAGCTTATAATAATTTGTGGAGAAAATTATCATATTTCTACAATTCAATTAGATGCTAAATCTAGCAATATACTTCTTTTTTTTTTAGGTTGTAGAAGATGTTTTTTATCGGAACCTCCTTTTTGTTTTTTTTTTTTGAAATTTAGGGAAGTGTTTTCTCTTTATAAAGATATGTATAAAAATAACATATTTCATTTAGCCTCTTCATGCTTACTATAACTAGTTATTTTGGTTTTCTACTAGTGGCTTTAACTATAACTTCAGCTTTCTTTATTGTTCTTAGCAAGATACGACTTATTTGATTTGACATTCTGAAATGAATTGAATGAAGAATTAAAAAAAAGGGGGAGGGGGATCTTAAATCTTTATTCAGTATTCCATATATTTCAAAGTTCCTTCCCATGAGTCCAATTCTTAGTTATTGAGATTCATGGGGAATACAGATTAATATTATAGATATTACCCCTCCTCTTCTTCTTTCAAACAAATTGAAATGATTGAAGTTTTTCTATTTGGAATCGTCTTAGGTCTAATTCCTATTACTTTGGCTGGATTATTCGTAACTGCATATTTGCAATACAGACGCGGCGATCAGTTAGACCTTTGATTAACTAACATCCCTTTTGTTTATTGACCTCCTGTAGACTAAACTAAGTAGGGGGTCAAATTCGGACTAACTTTGAACAATTTCAGTATCATTCTCAATCTAACAAGAATGGAATCACGCCCTGTAGGATTTGAACCTACGACATCGGGTTTTGGAGACCCGCGTTCTACCGAACTGAACTAAGAGCGTTTTCTGCTCATAATAAATAGATTTTTACCCCAATCTATTTTGTATACACATATTATCATAGAAAATAGAATTCTATGTTGAGTATGTATGTTCTTTTTTTTAATCGATCTCAAAGGATCCCTTGTTGCTGATAAGAAATCCTTATCGATAGGGATGACAGGATTTGAACCCGTGACATTTTGTACCCAAAACAAACGCGCTACCAAACTGCGCTACATCCCTTTTAATTGGTTTACAGTATCATTGTAAAAAATCTTTGTCTTGTTTTCCACACTTTTATTTCCTCCGTTGATATCTACAAAATATCTTGTCATTTTGTCTTTTCGTCTCAGAGTATAGAATATGAAATTAATAATAAAAAAAAAATATCTAATGAATCGTTGTACATTTCAATTTGAATTGGGGATTATGCATAAATAAAATGCAAGTGCTTATTCTTAATTATAGATATATCTGATCATATATGTATTACCCCTGTGTATACAAAATTACAATACAGAACAAAGAAGGAGGATTTGAAATGTCAGATCTAAAAACATATCTCTCCGTGGCACCAGTGGTAAGTACTCTATGGCTCGGTTCTTTAGCGGGTATATTGATAGAGATCAATCGTTTATTTCCGGATGCATTGATATTCTCCCTTTTTTCAAATTATTGACGTAGGAAGGAAGGGGGCGCAGAAAATGATAGATCCAATCAAATATCTGCGATTAATCCCCCGTCTTTTTTTTGTTTGAGTTTTTAGAACTTATTTAAGTTCTAAAAGAGGAAGAATAAAAGTGGATTGAACCTCCGAGTTTCTCGTAGGTTCAATCCAATCCCAGGCTTCACCTTCATTAAATTAATTAAGTTGAGACCAGAAATAGAAATATGATGGCTAGGGCGGAACAACGATATCATACAAAAAACTTAAATGAGAACTTAGATATTGTACTGTAGTTCTAAATAGAGTTAGAAATCATTGTATTTTTTATTTTTACATTACTATTCTATATTGATTTCAACGCAATCTTTCATAATTTGATTTCGGGTTAATAATTTAAATTTTTTTCCCCTTCTTTCGTTTTCTTTGCTTCGAATCAAAAAAAGGACGAATTGAGTCAATCAAAAACCAAAGGGAGGTTTATGGCAAAGAGTCAAAATATGCGAATAATTATTATTTTGGAATGTACTAGTTGTGTTCGAGATAACATTAATAAAGAATCAAAGGGTATTTCTAGATATATTACCCAAAAGAATCAACACAATATGCCTATCCAGTTGGAATTGAGAAAATTCTGTTCTTATTGTCACAAACATACGATTCATGGAGAGATAAAGAAATAGCTCAAATCGATCGTCTGTGTGTCACCCCCACAGGGGGCATGATTTGATAAAATATATTATTTCAAATAGTAGAAAATCGTATGATATATAACATATCCACGTTTGATATATAACATATCAATTCTATATAAGTTAATTTCTATATAACTTATATATAGTAAAACACATGTGGAAAAAGAAAAAAAAAATTCAATTTTGAAAGAAATACGATTGGGGGGATAAGGAATAAGCACACCATGGATAAATCTAAGAGACTCTTTATGAAATCTAAGCGATTTATGAAATCTAAGCGATTTATGAAATCTAAGCAATCTTTTCGTAAGCGTTTGCCCTCGATCCAATCGAGGGATCGAATTGATTATAAAAATATGAGTTTAATTAATCGATTTATTAGTCAACAAGGAAAAATATTATCTAGACGGGTGAATAGATTGACCTTAAAACAACAACGATTAATTACTCTTGCTATAAAACAAGCTCGTATTTTATCTTTGTTACCTTTTTTTAATAATGAAAAACAATTTGAAAAAAGCAAGTTGACCACTCGTGCTTTTCGAAGAAAAAAAAGAGAGAGAATTGACCGTTTCAGGGAAAGGAAAAGAGAGAATCAACCCTTACAGTGAATGGAAAGGAGAAAATCGACTGTTCGAGTAAGATGAAAAATTAAGAATAAATATATATTTGATAAATTCAAATTTATCATACTAATCCCTATTATACTACCCGGAGTTTTAGTACCAGCTTCCGGGTAGTATCCCACTATTGGGAATTCCGTTTATCTTTATCCTGAAAAAGTGAAAAAAAAAACTGGAAATCCATCCATTTCTCTCTTCTTTTTTCTTTTATTTTCTGATCTCATTGAAAATCGTATAAAGACATTCTCTATTTAATATAGCTATTTGTGCAAGTATTTTACGATTAAGAAGTAACTTATTCTTGTACAGATTTTTAAAAAATCTGCTATAACTACAGTATATCCAACTCCCTCGAATTGCTGCATTTATTCGACTGATCCACAAACGACGAAAATATCTTTTCTGCCTATCTCTATCCCGATGAGCCGAAATCGAAGCTTTTATTTTATGTTGCGTAAGAATTCGCATAGGTCTTGAACGAGCCCCTCGAAAATTTGATGCAAATGAACGAATTTTTGTTCTGTGTCTCTGCGCTGTATATCCTCGTTTAACTCTAATCATTGAATCAAAAACTTTGATGAATAATTCATTTTTTTATGAATAACTAAACGGATTTCTTTTTTTTTTTCCATTATCTTTTTTTCGGTTATTCTTTTTTCTTGCCTAATCTGTCTGTTAATAACAAAACGTATTTTTCCAATGTATAAAATAAGGATTTGAATGGTTTTTGCTACTATAACCCTCCCAACCACCATTCTTTCTTTTTTCTAGGTATTTCATTTAGAAATAATAAATTGTCTTGACACCCAGTATCAAGTATCAAAAAGAATATAGAATATCAAAAAAACGTAGTGAATAGTATAAATGGATCAAGAAAAAGTGGGTTTCTTCGTTTCTATGGCTACTTCTTAAACGGCGAGGTCTCCTCTATACACCGGAGCCCCTCCCCCCTTTTTTTTTTTCATTTTATTAATACTATTGTTAACTTGTACAGTTCACACCCTTTGGCTCTACCCGTGAATTATCTAGTAATAGATCTTTCACAACGAAATCTAACTATACAGTAACGGTATTTCAGTACGAGGATTTGCTGGGTAGCTGACCTTGTTAGTCCGTTATTGGACTTGTAAGAGTAAGGTCATAATCTTTCTGTTTTAAAAAAAAACTGGTGTTTTCCCTGCTTAATGGATAAACATTTGTCACCAATGGGAAGTCTTTCTCATCTTCAATTTCAAATTGAGGTGATTGGATTTACACCAATGTAAACCATAAATTGAATATACAATAGAAGGATAGATATGATAGATTTCTTTTTAAGTTAAATAAAAAAAGTAAATGGAATTTTTTCACTCTATCCTAGTCATCGTTACTGATCACTTAAAATGTTTTTCCTTTCTTTTGTCTTAGTCCATGATCGGAACGAGTCGCACATACACCCTAGTACATGTTCCTCGACGCTGAGGGCATCCCCGAAGAGCAGGGGATTTTGTGACATTTCTAATCGGCTGTCTTGTCTTTCTAATAAGTTGTTTAATAGTTGGCATTTTGGGTCATACGCATAATGAGTTGGTTTAGATCAATCCTAACTCGATGATTATGAATTACTTCTATATTCATATGAATTACTTTTATATTCATATCAATTTTTTTTATAGGAATAGATTTAGAAATATTCCATTTAATTGGGTTAAGAAGAAAAAATATTAAATCATGGATTCTCGTGGAATCCATGCTAATCTTTTATTCAAAAAAATAATCCTCATACTCCTCCTCAACTATATCATCAATAATTCCATGAATTTTGGCTTTTGTTGGTGACATAAACATTTGCAATTTCATGTCTCTGTATACAGTCTGTTGGGATTTTTCCGTTATTTTTGCCAATTGCTGTATGACAGTAAGGGTCAGTTTCTTCAGTTCCCTCATATCTTTGAAAATGTCTGACCCCCTTGTCCTCAAATAGTCAGTACGGGGTTCATGTAGCATTATCCTAGAGTGAGGGGTTGCTACACGTTTTTCTTTTGCTCCTCCGGCCAGAATAAAGGATGCCATTGAAAAAGCGCTTCCCACGCACACCGTACTTACATCTGATGTCACATATTGCATAGCAGTATACAGAGATACTCCAGAGCCTAGCCCCCCTCCTGGAGAGTTTATAAAAAGAAGAAATTCTTTTTCTGGCTCCGCTACACTGAAATGTGTTAGAATACCCATAAGTGTACCTGCTAACCGAGTATTGAGTTCACCGAATAAAAACAGAAACCTTTCATGATACATTCGGGTGTATAGATCAACATAAGGTTTAGATTGACTTTTACGTTTATCTTTATCTTCAACTTTCGCTTCATCCTTATCATTATCATTATCTTCAAGCCTATCTTTATATTCGAAAAAATCTCGATCCCTCTCTTTATCTTCAAAAAAGTCTTGATCTTCATCTTTACCAAATGGAAACGGTACTTTTGGAACTCCAACAGGCATAAAAAAATGATTAATTAGTTTTTTTATTTTACCTCACTTTGATGTGGAAGCGTAAGAATGGTTTTCGTGTCCTAATAATATGGGGCTTTATTCTATTTTATCTATAGATTGAATAAGTTCATAAACCAAAATCAGAAATAAAAGAAGATCAAATGAATAAAGGAAGATTCTTACGAATAAGTCCTTTGAATGATAAACAGTCCGTATTCACTCATATAAAATAGGGCCAACTCCCTTACTTCCATTGCGTATTGTTACTTATTGGGTATAGAATAGATCTGCTTCTTTTTCTTTCTACTAATAGAATTGTTCCATTATTATTAAAAGACTGGAACAAATGTAAATCTTTTCCCCGAGAAAATCCACTGAAAATGAGAAGGAGGTCCATAATATAGTCTTTTCCAGTGCAATAAAGTTACATAGTGTTCATTTTTTTTTTATATAAGGGGTATTTCCATGGGTTTGCCTTGGTATCGTGTTCATACCGTCGTATTGAATGATCCGGGCCGTTTGATTTCTGTTCATATAATGCATACAGCTCTAGTTGCTGGTTGGGCCGGTTCGATGGCTCTTTATGAATTGGCGGTTTTTGATCCTTCTGACCCTGTTCTTGACCCAATGTGGAGACAGGGTATGTTCGTTATACCCTTCATGACTCGTTTAGGAATAACCGATTCATGGGGTGGTTGGAGTATCGTAGGGGGAACGATAACAAATCCGGGCATTTGGAGTTACGAAGGTGTCGCCGGGTCACATATTGTTTTTTCTGGCTTGTGCTTTTTGGCAGCTATTTGGCATTGGGTCTATTGGGATCTAGAAATCTTTACCGATGAACGTACGGGAAAACCCTCTTTGGATTTGCCAAAAATTTTTGGAATTCATCTATTTCTTTCAGGTGTGGCTTGCTTTGGTTTTGGTGCATTTCATGTAACAGGATTATATGGTCCTGGAATATGGGTGTCCGATCCCTATGGACTAACCGGAAGGGTACAACCCGTAAATCCTGCGTGGGGTGTAGAGGGTTTTGATCCTTTTGTTCCAGGAGGAATAGCCTCTCATCATATTGCAGCAGGGACATTAGGCATATTAGCAGGTCTTTTCCATCTTAGTGTACGCCCGCCTCAACGTCTGTACAAAGGATTACGTATGGGAAATATTGAAACCGTTCTTTCCAGTAGTATTGCTGCTGTCTTTTTTGCAGCTTTTGTTGTTGCTGGAACTATGTGGTACGGTTCGGCAACCACCCCGATTGAATTATTTGGTCCCACTCGTTATCAATGGGATCAGGGATACTTCCAGCAAGAAATATTTCGAAGAGTGAGTGCGGGACTAGTTGAAAATAAAAGTTTATCAGAAGCTTGGTCTCAAATTCCTGAAAAATTAGCCTTTTATGATTACATCGGAAATAATCCAGCAAAGGGGGGATTGTTTAGAGCGGGCTCAATGGATAATGGGGATGGAATAGCCGTTGGGTGGTTAGGACATCCTATCTTTAGAGATAAGGAGGGGCGGGAACTTTTCGTACGCCGTATGCCTACCTTTTTTGAAACATTTCCGGTTGTTTTGGTGGATGGAGATGGAATTGTTAGAGCCGATGTTCCTTTTAGAAGGGCAGAATCCAAATATAGTGTGGAGCAAGTCGGTGTAACTCTTGAATTCTATGGCGGTGAACTCAACGGGGTTAGTTATAGTGATCCTGCTACTGTAAAAAAATATGCTAGACGTGCTCAATTAGGTGAGATTTTTGAATTAGACCGTGCTACTTTGAAATCCGATGGTGTTTTTCGAAGCAGCCCGCGGGGTTGGTTTACTTTTGGTCACGCTTCGTTTGCTCTTCTTTTCTTCTTCGGACACATTTGGCATGGTGCTAGAACCTTGTTCAGAGATGTTTTTGCTGGTATTGACCCAGACTTAGATGCTCAAGTAGAATTTGGAGCATTCCAAAAACTTGGAGATCCAACTACAAGAAGACAAGTAGTTTGATACAACATTGTTTTCTTATTCTTTTTTTCGATTTTTTGGAATTTCCCATGGGTTACTAGCTAAATCTCGATTTAAATGGCTACCCCTTTTTTGATTCTGACTCTTTCTTTATCTGGGAGACGGTCCCTAATAAACAGGTATGAAAGCTATAATTGTAAACCACAATGAAATCTATGGAAGCATTGGTTTATACATTTCTTTTAGTCTCGACTTTAGGAATAATATTTTTCGCTATCTTTTTTCGAGAACCGCCTAAAGTTCCAACTAAAAAGGTGAAATGATTTTTCAGTATCTCAATTGAACTGAAGCAACGAGCCCCCCAATATTGGGGGGCTCGTTGCTTCAACTAATCCCCATGTTCTTCGAATGGATCTCTTAGTTGGTGAGAGGGTTGCCCAAAAGCAGTATATAAGGCATACCCAGTAAAACTTACAAGTAAACCAGATATAGAGATGGCAACTAAGGTTCCTGTTTCCATTATTATAAGATTTCAAGACCACAATGGATCTACGATAAGATCATTTATTTAAAGCGGAATCGTATACATTTATTTAAAGCAGAATGGTATACAAAGTCAACAGATCTCAATGAATACAAAATAGGATTTATGGCTACACAAACTGTTGAGGGTAGTTCTAGATCTGGTCCAAGACCAAGACGAACTGGTGCAGGGAGTTTATTGAAACCGTTGAATTCAGAATATGGTAAAGTAGCTCCTGGGTGGGGAACCACTCCTTTGATGGGTATCGCAATAGCTCTATTTGCGATATTTCTATCTATTATTTTGGAGATTTATAATTCTTCTATTTTACTGGACGGAATTTCTATGAATTAGATTCACAAGAATGGCTAACTAACTTTTCGATACAAAGTGATTAGGTCTTTTAGTTTTAATCCATTATTTGGATTTGGTAGTTTGACCGTGGAATTTCTTCGTTTCTGTATTTCCGGAATATGAGTGTGTGATTTGTTTTAATTGATCCCATTAATAGCACAGAAAAGAATTCTGTTATCTTGATAGAGATGGTTTTAACCTGTCAGATATTTATTATAGTATCTGGAGCACGGAATATATTAATTCTATTTTAAAGTATTAGGACTATGATTCAGACTTAACTTAATATTCAGACCTCCGGACTTGAAAAAATATTTTAAAGAGTCTTCTATATTAAATCGAAAGAGTTTTATCATTTTTTTTTATAAAAAAAAGGACAAACATTTCTTTGGATTCTTTTTTGCATTATATCTATTCATTGAATAAGTGATGATCCAACAGTTCTTACTCAAGGGATTTTTGGACGTAGATTGCAGGTTTTATTGAATCATCGCGGTTTTGATATGAATCTTAGGTCTTTTTTGAATTGATTTATAGGGTCTTAACAAAAGAATTTCTATCACTAAGAAAGAAGACGTGAGCAAAACTACATTAGAAAAAAAAAAAGAAAATAAAATTTAATAAATAGAAGTAAATAGAAGGCTCAAGAGGCCTAAAACGATCCATGTAAAGACGAATGAGCCGACTTGATATTTTGTCATTATAACCCCAAAGATTCCTACTTTTTTTTTTCATATCTTTAGAGAACATTGATAATCATATAATTTAAGTTAAGAGGTTAACAAAAACCTCTATTACACATATCCGTCACAACCAATATTTGGGTATTTGCCTTTGAGCCGTACGAGATCAAATTCTCATATACGGTTCTCGGGGGGGGGCGAGTCCTCGTGGTTTACCTATCTCAATAAAGTCTATGATTGGTTCGAAGAACGTCTTGAGATTCAGGCGATTGCAGATGATATAACTAGTAAATATGTTCCTCCCCATGTTAACATATTTTATTGTTTAGGAGGAATTACACTGACTTGTTTTTTAGTCCAAGTAGCGACGGGATTTGCTATGACTTTTTACTATCGCCCGACCGTTGCTGAGGCTTTTGCTTCCGTTCAATATATAATGACTGAAGCGAACTTTGGTTGGTTAATCCGATCAGTTCATCGATGGTCAGCAAGTATGATGGTCCTAATGATGATCCTGCACGTCTTTCGTGTGTATCTCACCGGTGGCTTTAAAAAACCTCGCGAATTGACTTGGCTTACAGGTGTGGTTTTGGCTGTATTGACCGCATCCTTTGGTGTAACTGGTTATTCCTTACCTTGGGACCAAATCGGTTATTGGGCCGTCAAAATTGTAACAGGCGTACCAGAAGCTGTTCCTTTAATTGGATCGTCTTTGGTAGAGTTATTACGCGGAAGTGCTAGTGTGGGACAATCCACTTTGACTCGTTTTTATAGTTTACACACTTTTGTATTACCTCTTCTTACTGCCGTATTTATGTTAATGCATTTTCCAATGATACGTAAGCAAGGCATTTCCGGTCCTTTATAGGAAATATAGACCATAGATATTTGTAATCACCTATTTCTAACTTGGGGGAGGAAAGGGAGTATTTCATTGCTACAAATATGGATTATTTAAAAGAATAAGACATGTGTTTGGATATTTCCCCTCAACTTCACAAAAACAAAAATAATATTATTTATTTGATTTTCCGGACACGAATAGTTGAGGTGAATTTTCCGAAGAAAAAATGGATTATGGGAGTGTGTGACTTGAACTATTAATTGGGCCGTGCAGATAGATTTCTTTCTCTGCCGCATTTGAATTCACAATCAAATGTGTTTTTTTTTTCCAACCACCGCGTAAGTCTCCTACATAGGATAGGCCGGTTCACTTAAATAGAATCTTTTCTATGATCAGACTCGATCATGTTTTGCGCGAACAGGCTCCGTCAAATTCAGTAGACCGGTAGAATAAGTTATCATGTTATTTAC